TTTCTTAATTTAGTATTTCTTTTTATTTGTATGTAATACCACCTTAATGTTGTTTTTTTTTATTGATTGATAGGAATTTTCTTGTTAAGATCCTATAAATCGACTGAAACCTCAGATTCATACTAGAACCACGATGATTCAATAAAATCTTCAAACTAAGCCCAAAGATTGCATGAGTCAAAACCGTTGTATCATCGCTTATTTAATATAATGACTAAAAATCCAAAAAAAAAATTGATCAAAAGTAAGAAAGAATAAATATACAAAAAGTTTGAAAAAAGAAAAATCTTTCAATTTATACTCTCTAACTCTAATCTCTAATTCTTTGAAATTTTTTGTTGTAGTCCGGTCGCGGGATCTCTCTCTCTATATTAAATATGAATCATAGTTGGACTAATTCGCAATCTATTTCATATATTCCGTGCTCCAAATACTCGAATAAATACCTGACGAGGCAAAAACCCCATCTCTATCAAGATGACAGACCCATCCTCTGTACTATCAATAGGATCCATTATAACAAGTCGCACACTCATATTCCAAAAATACAGAAAGAAATAAATTCCACGATCGAACTACCAAAATAGAATAGGGATGGGCTAAAAAAATCCGAGATCCAAACGCTTCGCTTTGTATTGAAAAACAAGGACTTCACTATTCTTGTAAATTAAATCTAATTCATTGAAATTCCATCCAATAAAACAGAAGAATTATAAATCTCCAAAATAATAGATAAGAATATCGCAAATAAAGCCATTGCGACACCCATCAAAGGAGTAGTCCCCCATCCCGGAGCTACTTTACCATATTCCGAATTCAACGGTTTCAATAAAGTCCCTACAAAAGTTCGTCTTGGACCAGACTTAGAACTGCCGTCAATGCTTTGTGTAGCCATAAGTACTATTTTTATTTTATTTTGTATTAATTAAGATCTGTTGACTTTGTATAGCATTCTGTTGTAAATAAATTAGCATAGATCCATCGCGGTCTTGTCTTGAAATAGATAATAATGGAAACAGCAACCCTAGTCGCCATCTCTATATCTGGTTTACTTGTAAGTTTTACGGGGTATGCCTTATATACTGCTTTTGGGCAACCCTCTCAACAACTAAGGGATCCCTTCGAAGAACACGGGGACTAGTTGAAGGAAAGAGCTTCAAAATCTTAGGAAGCTCTTTCCTTCAACTAAGATAATGAAAAATAACTAAGATGATGAAAAATCATTTCATCTTTTTAGTTGGAACTTTAGGCGGTTCTCGAAAAAAGATAGCGAAAAAAATTATTCCTAAAGTCGAAACTAAGAGAAATGTATAAACCAATGCTTCCATAGATTCGATTGTGGTTTACAATTATAACTTCCATACCTGTTTATTTTGGATCACCCTCCAGCTAAAAAAAAAAAAAGAGCAAGATTCAAAGAAAGGGTGGCAATTCAAATTAAAATATCGTCGGTACCTTCTTTCAAATAAAAAAAAATAGAGGAGAGGTGAAAAGTAAGAGATCAATGGTGTATCAAACTACTTGTCTTCTTGTAGTTGGATCCCCCAGTTTTTGGAATGCTCCAAATTCAACTTGAGCGTCTAAATCTGGATCAATCCCAGCAAAAACATCTCTGAACAAAGTTCGAGCACCATGCCAGATGTGTCCGAAGAAGAAGAGCAGAGCAAATGAAGCATGCCCAAAAGTAAACCAACCCCTTGGACTGCTCCTAAAAACACCATCGGATTTCAAAGTAGCACGATCTAATTCAAAAATTTCACCCAATTGAGCGCGTCTAGCATATTTTTTCACAGTGGCAGGATCGCTATAACTGACCCCATTTAGTTCGCCACCATAGAACTCAACAGTTACACCTACTTGTTCGACACTATACTTCGACTCTGCCCTTCGAAAAGGAACATCAGCTCGAACAATTCCGTCTCCGTCTACCAAAACAACCGGAAATGTTTCAAAAAAAGTAGGCATGCGGCGTACAAAAAGTTCACGCCCTTCTTTATCTCTAAAGATAGGATGTCCTAACCACCCAACAGCTATCCCGTCCCCATTGTCCATTGAGCCTGCTCTGAACAATCCGCCCTTTGCCGGATTATTGCCGATGTAATCATAAAAAGCTAATTTTTCAGGAATTTTAGACCAAGCTTCAGATAAACTTTGATTTTCGGCTAGCCCAGCACCAACTCTTCGATATATTTCTTGCTGGAAGTATCCTTGATCCCATTGATAACGAGTCGGACCAAATAATTCAATCGGGGTAGTTGCTGAACCATACCACATAGTTCCAGCAACAACAAAGGCTGCAAAAAAGACAGCAGCGATACTACTGGAAAGGACGGTTTCAATATTTCCCATACGTAATCCTTTGTATAGACGTTGAGGCGGACGGACACTAAGATGGAATAGGCCCGCTAATATGCCTAATGTCCCTGCTGCAATATGATGAGAGGCTATTCCGCCCGGAACAAAAGGATCAAAACCTTCCACACCCCATGCCGGACTTACAGATTGTACCCTTCCGGTAAGTCCATAAGGGTCGGACACCCATATTCCAGGACCGTACAATCCGGTCACATGAAAAGCGCCAAACCCAAAACAAGCCACCCCCGAGAGAAATAAATGAATTCCAAAGATCTTGGGCAAGTCCAAAGAAGGTTTTCCCGTACGTTCATCACAAAATATTTCTAGATCCCAATACACCCAATGCCAGATAGCTGCCAAGAAGCACAAGCCAGAAAACACAATATGAGCTCCAGCCACACCTTCATAACTCCAAATACCCGGATTCGTTACGGTTCCTCCAGTGATACTCCAACCGCCCCATGAATTGGTTATCCCTAAACGAGTCATGAAAGGTATAACGAACATGCCTTGTCTCCACATTGGGTCGAGAACAGGATCGGAGGGATCAAAAACTGCTAATTCATATAGAGCCATCGAGCCGGCCCAACCAGCAACCAAAGCTGTATGCATTATATGGACAGACAGCAAACGACCGGGATCATTCAATACAACAGTATGAACACGATACCAAGGCAAACCCATGGAAATACCCCTTTATCAACGAAAAATAGACACTATGTAACTTTATTGCACTGAAAAAACTATGTTATATATTTCCACTTTTCAGTGGATTATCTCGGGGAAAGGATTACTATTTTTATTTTAGTAATATTTTAGTAATAATGTAAGAATTCGGTTTGTAAGAAACAAGGGAAGCAGATCTATTCTATACCCGATAAGTAACAATACGCAATGGCAGGGTTGGCCATCTATCTTTATCTATGAGCGAATGCATACATATTTGTTCATCGTTCAAAGGGCCTAATCATATTTGTAAGAATTTGACTTTTTAAGTTTGTCTCCCTTTACTTTATTTAAGATTTAGTTTTTTTATGAACTTATCAAATCTAAACATAAAATATGATAAAGCCCAATCTTATTAACACTTTATGAAAAAAAAAAATTCATTGTTACGCTTTCACATCAAAGTGATGAATTAGAGTATTTCATTTTTTTTTCATTAAATGCCTATTGGTGTTCCAAAAGTTCCTTTTCGAAATCCTGGAGAGGACGATTCAATTTGGATTGACATATAGTGCGACTTGTCAGATATATTGGGTCATATGGGATTTTCCCGTTCTCCCCCCCGATCGGGATATACTCTGTTTCGCCCAAGAAAGATTGATTAAATCTAAATCATCAAAAATTGGGAGCGTGAAATAAAATTAAGTGCAATTGCTTTCCTTTTTGGGGTATACAGATTAATATTATCCAATTTAGAATAATTTATGGTTGGCTTGCTTGTTTGGACCAATAAAATGAAGTATCCAGGCTTCGTTTAGAAAAAACCAATCAGTAAAGTAATATATCGAGCATTACTACTTGTATCCTATTCTATTTAATTTAGAATTTATAAGTAGATAAGTTAATAAGTTATTAAGTAGATAAGTAGAAGTAATATCAAATTGATAATCATAATCAATGGAATAATATGATGAATACATTAAATATTCGGCGTAAAGCATGAAATGAAAAAAAAAAGTGTAGCAAAAGGGTGTAGTATGGGGGCATTTGCCTTGCCCTATATGTGCAAATCAAAATCGGGCGAATCTTTACTCGGAGTAGAGCGCAAACCTAAAAGAATTGAATAAGACCCTTCGGGAACAAGAAAATGGCATCACGATTTGAATTGGATCACGATGAAAAATACATCAATGATGAAGTTAGTTTGATAAGTTTAATGAATTCTTTTTTAGATGTAAACACATCAAAACTCATCTTTCTTGAAAAATGGAAGAAAAGCCCTCCGTTAGAATAGAAGTTAGACAGAACTCACTAGCAAAAAAGGGGGGGGGGCTGGAATCTACACATTGATTCTTTTTTTTTTTCGCGATTTATTTGGTGAACCGTATGCATCAAAAGGTGAATGTACGGTTTATAGGGGGTAGTTTTTTATCCTAATCAATCGACTTTATCGAGAAAGATTACTGTTTTTAGGTCAAGATGTTGATAGCGAGATTTCGAATCAACTTATCGGTCTTATGGTATATCTCAGTATAGAGAGTGAGACCAAAGATTTGTATTTATTTATAAACTCTCCCGGCGGATGGGTAATACCCGGAATAGCTATTTATGATACTATGCAATTCGTGCGACCGGATGTACAGACAGTATGCATGGGATTAGCCGCTTCAATGGGATCTTTTATCCTGGTCGGAGGACAAATTACCAAACGTCTAGCATTCCCTCACGCTCGGCGCCAATGGGTTTTTATTTGAAAGAAAACTATGCCTTCGCCGTCTGAACTATGAATATTAAGTAATAATAGCATGGCATTTCGAATTCGATATAAGAAATTTTTTTTTCTTGTTTTTTAAAACGGTAGATTATGTATCGAAAGATTAGTATGAGATATAGGGATATTTACGATTTTATCTTATCTATCGGGATCTATTTCAGCGTCACAAACTTTTTTGTTTTCACGCCCGGGGACTCTTAACACATTTATGTTATGAAAGAGTACGAAAAAAAAAAATTATATTATTTTTTTATTTGCATTTGAAAAAAGAAACTTTGGGATTGCTAAATCGCCCATGAAATAAAGCAACGGAACCACCATAGTATTTTTTTTTTAACTCCTAAAAAAAAGAAGGGCGGTTATTGTATTATTTACCGATCTAGGCATGAGAAATGAAATATTCTCTGTTCTTATTCAATGAAAGGTAAAAGTCAATTCTATTGTGGAGCCGTATGCAATGCGCAAACAATGCCTGTACGGTTGTTCAATTTTATCTTTTTTTTTTCTTATTATTCGTTATCTCTTCTCTTTCTCGTCACCGTATCAGCCGAGATAGAGTAACCATCGATTATCTTATATCCTCAGGGTAATGATTCATCAACCTATTGCTGGTTTTTATGAAGCACAAGCAAGAGAATTTGTCCTGGAAGCGGAAGAACTACTGAGACTTCGCGAAATCCTGACAAGGGTTTATGCACAAAGAACGGGTAAACCCTTATGGGTTGTATCCGAAGACATGGAACGAGATGTTTTTATGTCAGCCACAGAAGCCCAAGCTTATGGAATTGTTGATCTTGTAGCAGTTGCCTAAAAAATAGCAGGAATTTTATGCAATCGCAGTTTGCGATTTTATTTATTATTTTTATTCTTTTCTTTTTTTAACTATTAATATAGAAAATTAATATAGAAAATAAATAACTCATAATCGTCCGGTTAGGATCGATCTAAACCAGCCCATTATGCATACGATTCAACATGCCAACTATTAAACAACTTATTAGAAACACAAGACAGCCAATCAGAAATGTCACCAAATCCCCCGCACTTGGGGGATGCCCTCAGCGCCGAGGAACATGTACTCGGGTGTATGTGCGACTCGTTCAGATCATGGGTTCGGATAAGATAAAATAAAGGAAACCATTTTTCCGCTATCCGTGAGCAGTACGGATGAATAGGATAGAATAGAAGAAAGCCCTTCGCTATCTAAAAAAAACATTTATCATACCCCTCTCTTGTGTATCAAATTTATGGTTTCCATTGGTGCATTAATCACCTCAATTTTCAATTTAAAATGAGAAAGAATTCCCATTGGTAGCAAATGATTAGTCGTTAAGCAGGGGAAATCTTATTTAAATTTAAATTAAAATAAAAAAAGGCCGAAAGTTATGCCCCTATTCTTGCAAGAACGGACTAACAGGGTCAGCCAATCCGCTAATTTTCATAATTAAATACCGTTACTGTATAGATAGATCTCGTTGTGAAAGAACTATTACTGGAGAATTCATGAGTAGAGCTAAAAAATATGAACTGTACAAGTTAGCAATAGCATTGATTAAATGATTAAATGAGGAAAGGGGCTCCGGTGTATAGAGCAGACCTCACCGTTTAAGAAATAACCATAGAAACGATGGAACCCACTAATTTTTTAGCTATTTCTAGTTATTACTTTTTTATTCGGTTTTTGTTTGATACCCAATATCAATACAATTTTTTTTTCTTTCTCTTTTTCTAGGCGAAATACCTAGAAAAATAGGCGAAATACCTAGAAAAAAAAAAAGAACAAATCGTGGTTGGGAAGGTTATAGTAGCAAAAGCCGTTGGAATTATTATTTTATACATTGGCAGAATCCGTTTTGTTAATATAGAAGGGGGAAAACGAATAACTGAAAGAAAAGAAATTTATTAGTTATTCATCAAAGTTTCGTTTATTCAATGACCAGAATTAGACGAGGATATATAGCGCGGAGGCGTAGAACAAAAATTCGTTTATTCACATCAAGTTTTCGAGGGGCGCATTCAAGACTTACTCGAACTATTATTCAACAAAAAATAAGAGCTTTGGTTTCGGCCCATCGGGATAGAGATAAGCACAAAAGAAATTTTCGTCGTTTATGGGTCACTCGGATAAATGCAGTAATTCGCGAAAGCGCGGTATCCTATAGTTATAGTAGATTCATAAACAATCTGTCCAAGAGACAGTTGCTTCTTAATCGTAAAATACTTGCGCAACTAGCTATATTAAATAGGAATTGTCTTTATATGATTTCGACTGACATTAGAAAATAAGGAAAGTGGAAGGAGTACATCGGGATGTTTTACATACACGTTATTTCCGGGAGAATGAATTCCGAGAAGGTAGAATAGAAATTAATATGATAAAATAAGAGAATATGATCAGGTAGCCAAACTGAGTAAAAACTTGAATTTAGATAAAAAAAACGATTTTTTTTTTTCCAATTCGTTTTTTTCTTACAAGACGACGACAATCAAATCTAGATTTTCAGATTTTTCGAACAAAATATCAATTTAATTTGAGCTCGGATTCGAATTTTGATTTTGATTCAATTGAAGAGTAACCCTATTTTTTTCTAGTTCTAAGACCAGAAGGGCGAGCGACCAATTCGTTTTTTTCAAAATGTTTTTCATTATTAAGAAAAGGTAACAAAGATAAAATACGGGCTTGCTTTATAGCAATAGTAATTAATCGTTGTTGTTTTAAAGTTAATCTATTTACCCGCCTAGATAATATTTTTCCTTGTTCACTAATAAATCGAGTAATTAAACTTATATTTCTATAATCAATTCGATCCCCCGATTGGATCGGGGGCAAACGCCTACGAAGGGGTCGCTTGGACTTAAAAAAAAGTCGCTTGGATTTATCCATGGTTTGTTTAGTCCTTATTTTGAAAATCCTATTTCTTATAATTCTAAATCATTATCATTTTTGATCCGATCAAATCAAGTAAAATAAATAGGATTTTCCTTCTTTCTTGTTTATATTTCAATATAGAATTTACAATATTGAAATTATTTACAATATTCAATTTATTAAAATTGTATATACAATTTTATAAATAGATTTTATCTTCCCATATTATATCCTAATAGGATATTTTTTGTTAATATATCATTTTTCATCTTCCCTGTAAAGCCGCTATCGTTTCCGTCTATTTCTTTATCTCCCCATGAATTGTATGCTTGGAACAATAGGGACAGAATTTTCTCAATTCCAATCGATTAGGCGTATTGTGTCGATTCTTTTGAGTACTATATCTGGAAATGCCTCTTGGTTTCTTATTAACATTGTTTCGAATACAACCGGTACATTCCAAAATAATTCTTACTCGGACATCTTTACCCTTGGCCATGAGCCCCTCCCTCACCTTGGTTTTTTATTTACTCAACGCTTCGATTTTCCGATCTGAAGAGAAGAAGAGCGGAATAAAAAAAAATCGAAGTTGCTAGCTCGAAATCAAATCCAGAAATCAAATTCTAAAAAATTTCATTGCAACCCAATATCCTAATAAAAAAAAGTAATAAAATAATAAATAATACAATGCTTTGAAAATCTATTTCAATTAGAAGTTTAGTACAGTATTTCATTTAAACATCGTATATGATACTCTCGCCCTAGCTACATTTTTATTTCCGTTTTCTTAATTGACGTTAATTTACTTGAAGACGGGGCCCGCGCTCTGAATTTTGCTGCGGTTGAATAAACTTTCTTTTATTCTATATTTTTTTTTATTTATAAAAAAAAATAAAAAAAAAATATAGAATAATTTTTATAAAAATAAAGAAGAGGAGGTAGCAGTCACAGATATTTAATTGTATCTCTAATCTTCTTCACACCCCCCGTTATTGTTATGTTAATAAAATAACTAGAATGAAAAAAACGGGAATGTCAACGCATCCGGGAAAAAGCGATTGATCTCTATCAATAGACCGGCTAAAGCCCCGAACCATAGAGTACTTATTACCGGGGCTACAGATAGATATGTTTTTAGATCTCGCATTTTAAATCCTCCTTATTGTAATAATTGTAATATAATTGTAATAAATAATATTTATTGTAATACCTAATGGTAATACATATATGATCAGATCGGATATATAGTTAAATAAAAAAAGATCAGATGTATATATAAAAAAAAGCCACTTGCGTTTGGTTTGTACACAGAATCCAGAATTCAAATTGAAATGTACAACGCTTTGATAGATAAGATTTTCCTTTTCTTAAAAGAACAAAATATATATCTTTTTTCCTATTTTATTTTTTCATATACCATAGAATATCATATAATAAAATAAAAAAAAAGTATATTATTATATGATAAAAAAATGATATGAGATCAAAAAAAAAGACGAAATAGAAAGATCAAAATAGCAAGATAATATGTATATCAATGAAGAAAATAAAATAAGTATATAGAAAAGAAGGCAGGAATTCTCTACAATGACATTGTAATCCAATTGAATTGAAATGAAAGGGATGTAGCGCAGCTTGGTAGCGCGTTTGTTTTGGGTACAAAATGTCACGGGTTCAAATCCTGTCATCCCTACCTATCACTTCGCCCCAGAGCCATAACGAGGGTCCATTGAAATCAATAAAAATTGGACATGACATACCTACTCTTTAATTTCTATTTTATATCATATTATATATCATCCTATAGCCCTTCAACATGTATTGTAGTTAAAAAAAATAAAGACTTTTTTTCCTTACAGTCTTTTTTTTTGTAATTTCGTGGTAAGAAAGCGCTCTTAGTTCAGCTCGGTAGAACGTGGGTCTCCAAAACCCAATGTCGTAGGTTCAAGTCCTACAGAGCGTGATTCCGTTCTTGTTTTTTTAGGTCGAAATTTTTACGTAAAAAATGGAACAGCAATCTGAATTTGACCTCCCCCTTTCTTGAATCCGAAGGAGGTCAGAAAAGCAAGGTATTAATTAATCAAAGGTCCAACTGATCACCACGTCTGTATTGTAAATATGCAGTTACGAATAATCCAGCCAAAGTAATAGGAATTAGACCTAAAACGATTCCAAATAGAAAAACTTCAATCATTTCAATTTCTTTGATTCAATTTCTTTGAAAGGGAAAGGGAGAGGTAATATTTATTTTTAAATATTAATCCATATTGCACATAAATTTCAATAAGCAAAAATTGAAAATTGATACGATAAGAAACTAGAGAATCGAGAGAATA